TCAAATAAGGTTTTCATATTATTATTATCCATGATATGATAAATAAATACGATATAGAGCAAGAAAAGAAGGAAATAAAAAAACAAAGTATAGAAAAGATATCCAAAATTATATAGAAATCACTATCCTACCCTTAGTTTTTATTTCCTTAATTTAATTGAATTTGTTTTGATTAGAGCAAAGTTCCTTAAAAACCTCTGCCTTTTTTAAAATATCCTGAACAGTTCCTGTAGGCTGAGCGCCTTTTTCAAGGAAATAGAGAATTGCGGGAACGTTTAAATAAGTTTGATTCTTGATCGGATCATAAAAACCTACTTTCCGAAGATCTCTTCCTTCTCTTCGGGATCGAACATCAATTGCAACGATTCGATAGACGGCTCATCGGGATAGATGTAGATGAAACCCCCCCCCTAGAACCGTATAGGAAGTTTTCTCCTCGTACGGCTCGAGAAAAAATGATTCGAAGTTTTGTCTATGGATAAAATTAGAATAAATAGGAAAGGAATCCATAAAATATAAAATAAATTATTCTATAATTAAACTCATAGTCTTTTTTATTTCGCTTCCTTCCTGAAAAAAAATCATTTGTACTCATAACTCAAGTTCAATAATTCAAAAATTTTAAAAATTTTTCTTTAATTTTGAATATATTTTTTTTATTGAGTGGTCTTTAACCCACCCTTTTTGTCTCGTTTAAAATATATTTGGATTCTTTATTCGGATCCGTGAGACAATTAAAGTGGTGTTTCCTTGTTCTGGGATCCTTTATCTTTGTTTTAAATCATTGGGTTTAGACATTACTTCGGTGCTTCTTAATCCTTTCAAAATGGTAGCAACATACCCCTTTTGTGATTTCTTTCTATCAAAGAATCATACCAACGGTTGATTCGTGCGTGATACACTGTGGATTGAAAAAGGTTTAGCCGTTCCAACAATTTGTTTTTTCAAATTTCCTCGAATCGGATCCTTTTGATTTCTATTATAGAAGATATACTTACGAAGTTGTTCCAATTTATTAATTGGCATTAACCCTAGATCGTTGCCCCTGAGAAATTAATCAATACTTTCTACTCGAGCTCCATCATGAACTATTTACATTACAACCCAATAAAAAAAAGAAGAGTTATAGTAGAATAGAACAAATGACGTCGAGTCAAGAGCACCTTCATTCCTAATATAAAATGGTGGATAAGAATCCACACGGGATCGTGTCCTTCAAGTCGCACGTTGCTTTCTACCACATCGTTTTAAACGAAGTTTTACCATAACATTCCTCGAATTTGGAACCAGTGTGGAATTGATTCAATTATGGAATCATGAATAGTCATTGGTTCAATCAGTACAGAGACAGAGTCATTTATATTTCTTATTTTCTACATAGATAATAAATATTTTTCTTCAGAAAAATTAGCAAGACCTCGGCTTTTTTTGTATGAATGGAACATTCTTTTTTATTTTTATGAACATTTTTCTATCAATATATCTCGCAAAAAAATATCTAATATCTAACAGAAATATACAGAAATCAAATCAAAATATAGAAATAACATAACTAATAGAAATATAGAAAAGAAATAATTTACATAACTAGCATCACACGAATAAGGAAATTCTATTTGACTCTGCTTCTTCAAGTGACTCAATAAGATAGACTGACCCATTTTCAACTTTCCAAAGATGGAACCTATAAGGAATGATTACAAATTATAAATCTTGATACTTGATATTTGAAAAAGTTTCCTACTTCTACATCATTATTTGAGTAAAGTTTTATAGTAAAGACTCCATTTTTTTATTTGATTATCATCATCCTAACAAAGAGAAATCTTGGCTTTTTTTTTTTTCGAATGGAATTGTCAATGATGTAAAGTAAATAAGCTAAATTGAACAAAAAAAGAAATATCATTGTTAAATATTTCAATTTTAATATTTTAGGGATGCAATTTCTTTTTCACAAAAATAAAAAGACTATTGTCACTGAAATAGGATAACAATACATACCTATAGGCTAAGAACTTCCTCGTTTTATATGTATTTTCTTTTCATATTTTGTTTAACCTGAGGTTAAGTAATCTTTATGCAACTATGATCTATGCCCCATCTTATCTTTATCTGGGTCACAAAAGGATTTTGAACTCGATTTAGTTCAGTTTGTGAAAAAATCAGATAAAATAAAAGAGGAATAATATTCTATTCCAATATTAGACCTTGAAACAGAACCTTGTTGAACAAAAATTGAACAAAAAAGAAGTATTAGGATACAATGGATATGCTCTGGGACGGAAGGATTCGAACCTCCGAATAGCGGGACCAAAACCCGTTGCCTTACCGCTTGGCTACGCCCCATTTCCTTTTTTTATTGCACACTAATAATAATAAAGAATAATATTGGTATTAAGTGTTCGTCAATTCCAGTCCAAATATCTAGAGAAAATCTTTATTCTTTATAGAATCTATTATAGATTCGTGTTAGGATTTTGGGATGTGTATATCTATAATTCAACTGGATTTATTGATCATTACATATAATTCAATTAAGATATTGTATGAAAGTATGATTTCTTCTATTCTCCTTTGAGAATTGGAGGATTTTTGATTGAGCGGAAAAAGAAGGATTTTTTTGTCTACCCTAGTTTCTTCATTTTTCCTTATATCAATAACTCAATCAAAATGCAATTATCTCGACGAAAAAAATGTCTGTTATGCTTAATATCTTTAGTTTGATCTGTCTTAATTCTGCCCTTTATCCGAGTAGTCTTTTCTTCGCCAAATTGCCCGAAGCCTATGCTTTTTTGAATCCAATCGTAGATGTTATGCCAGTCATACCTCTGTTCTTTTTTCTTTTAGCCTTTGTTTGGCAAGCTGCTGTAAGTTTTCGATAAGATCTTTAACACTATCCTAGAAAATTCATTATCATTATTTATTCGAGAAAAATTATAACAATTGATGATGATAAGATCAAATAAGTCTGACAGTATGAACCTTCAATTCAAACATTGAAATTTTGAATAGCCGCGATAAATCGGGCTCGTCCCATTTCCCAATTTTAATCCTTTTTCCGGCGAAGTACCCTATTAGATTAGGGTCCCTTGCAATATCTAATTGTGGGTATGAAAGTTATTTGTGGTAATCAAAGACTCTTATTACAAATTTCAACTTCATTTGAATTTCTGAACATTTTTTTCTATTTCTAGAATTCATTTCTTGGTGTCAAAATAGGATATGTGATATAAAAATGGAGGATCTATTATCTTTTCTCGTTTTTCTTTTTCAAAAAATGATCTTGGAGGTTGTATAATGCTTACTCTCAAACTTTTCGTTTACACAGTAGTAATATTCTTTGTTTCTCTCTTCATCTTTGGATTCCTATCCAATGATCCAGGACGTAATCCTGGACGTGAAGAATAAAATAAAAATTTTGTTTTTCTTGCTTGATTTTACAATTTTCTTAAGATTTTATTTTAGCTATTCCACACATTTAACTAGGAAAAAAATAAATAAAGGGTTTGCAAAATTTTAAAGAAAAAAAGAAAAAGTCATCAACGGAAACGGAAAGAGAGGGATTCGAACCCTCGGTACGAATAACTCGTACAACGGATTAGCAATCCGCCGCTTTCGTCCACTCAGCCATCTCTCCCAATCGAAAAAGATAATTACTATGTTACAGTACACATCAAGTAAGGATTAAAGAAAGTTTTTCTTTCACATTCTTTATCGTTATTATAGAATTAGAAATTCCATTTAGATGCTCGAAAGATCCAAATAGAAAGATAAATAAAGAAGACCTTCTTGCTTTTATTTTGTTCGAAGTGCCTTTTGGGCCTGGCCCGGTCAATACCCAGCCGGGCCTTTTTTTCTTCCAACGAATTCCCTTTATTTTTTATTTATAGGCAACATACTCTAAATAGCCAATTTGGTATCTGTATAACAATTTCCGTTCTGGGGTTTACATATACTTATAATTTTTGTTATAATGGAAATTGAGATTGAGAAGGATTTTTGATTCAAAAGAATCAATCAATTAGGTATGTATCAATTTGTATTTTCTTATGTCATTTGGCAAACCAAATTTTAGATTCAAATCCAAGAATCATTCACGAATTGTCAGTCAAGGAATAGTTAATGGTTCCTTTTTGTCATAAATTTTCACTTTTTTGAGTGAAAATCTACATTTGATTTTTCAATAGAAAAGTCCGTGGAAGTTTTTCGGCATTGTGTGTTTTGAGATACTATACAATCAATCGAAGGCGTAGATCAAATACAATCAAAAGGGGAATAAAAGGTTTCTTTTCTAATTTTTATAAATTTATAAAAAGGATTAAAAAAGGGATGCAATATGCAAGTACAATAAACTAAAAAAAAAGGGGGGGAATTTTTTCTCCTATTGTGTATCGTTTTGGCGGCATGGCCGAGTGGTAAGGCGGGGGACTGCAAATCCTTTTTCCCCAGTTCAAATCCGGGTGCCGCCTCATCAACAAACGAATTGAAATCTCTTATTCTGTTGTACTGTTTTATTCTGTTTGGGGAATAGCAAAGCAATTGATCTATGATATAGCAATTGATCTAGGATCTATTTTTACTTTCAAGGGCACGAAAAAAAAAAGGAAAGGGCCCTCGTATTTTATTAATAGATTCCATTACTAACATTCCTTTGTAATGTCATTGTGTATTTTACTTGTGTTTATTCTTTCCCGATTAGAAATCAAATAGGAATTTTTGAAATGGATTTTTTTTCGTTCATCAATAGTGTTCCGCCAGAATCCTTTTTTGACTCTGGACCATAAATTCTACTATTATTAGTGAGCAATAATGGAATAATTCTATCATAGAGATAAGGGACATAATTCACATGGATATAGTAAGTCTCGCTTGGGCTGCTTTAATGGTAGTCTTTACATTTTCCCTTTCACTTGTAGTATGGGGAAGAAGTGGACTTTAGAAGCACTCCTACTTTAGTTGAGGAATGAAACTGTAAAGAGTAAAACAATTATTTGAGATTCATCGGAATAAATAGATATATCAAAGAAATAGAATTGGGTCCTACGAAAATTTTATATATGGATTAATAATAATAATACAATAATAACTACATATATTAAAGATAGAAGCTAATATAGTATACCAAGTTATTATAAAGTCAAGTATAACTTTATATACTACTATAACACTAATAGAGAGTATGGTAAGTAAGAAATTTCTTTCTTACTTACCATACTCTCGGATCTCATAGAATACCGCCGACTATAGCCCGTGGATTTCATTTAAGACGCAAAAATAGAATACTTTTCTTTTGATTTCTTCAACTATTGATAATAATTCAGAAGTCAAGTTTCATTTAAAGTAATTAATTATTTTGACTTTCTGTTTTTACGTAAATGATAAGTAGAAAAGCAGTAGGAACTAAAATGAACAGTGCAGTAGCAATAAATGCAAGAATATTTACTTCCATAATCTCATCGTTTTTTTATTTCACAATAACTCGGGATTTAATCCCATAGAGATGATAAATTTTTCGCCTGTCAATTCAATGAATACATTAACTATCGATGATTTTGAATCGGATCAATATCGTCAATAACAATATCTGAGCTATTAAATTAATTCGTCGTCGAGAATTGAATAGTATAACATACGAAGATCCTTTATCCATATCGAATCCAAGATTGGATTCCCGGACCAATAAAAAATTCTTTTATTTATTTTCTGTTCTTTCTTTTCTATAACCTACCTTAGGTCTTCCTTGTAGAACCATCAACTGAAGTATCATCTAACCACCTGTCTGTTTCCATTAACTACAAAACCCCAACAAACAATACAAGCGAAGTGGAAAAAGAGAGGAATTAGGTTCTAAATTTTAATGATCCAAATTTCTTTGGAAGAAAAAGAAGTATGAGAAATATGAGTCGCGGGAGAAAAGATGGAATATTTTATCAACTTCACTATTTTAGTTCTTTTAATTTTAGTTTAGGGTTTGTTCTTTCTTCGATAGAATCCTGAAAAAATTTGGATTGGATACGTCGGGACTGACGGGGCTCGAACCCGCAACGTCCGCCTTGACAGGGCGGTGCTCTAGCCTATTGAACTACAATCCCAGGGAAATAAGAAGAGATCTTGCAGAAAATTTGGATTCTTTTTTATTCTCTTGTATCAGGTCAGGTATTTCTTAAGGGTTCTATCAAGTAGATTGGCGAATTGTTGGGCCGAGCTGGATTTGAACCAGCGTAGACATCTTGTCAACGAATTTACAGTCCGTCCCCTTTAACCACTCGGGCATCGACCCAGCGTCTAATTTATTTTAGACGTTCCATAAGCCACTTCCTTTCGTTTCCCAGGCAGACTTTACAAATATATATCACTTGATATAAAATAGAAAGTCCCACTAAGTAGACTAATAGAAGGACTTGACAAATAGAGATCACTTGATAGGAAATCCCGCTCCTATAGTCTTGAGTCTTGTATACCCCCAGAGGGACTTGAACCCTCGTTTTCTCCGTGAAAGAGAGATGTCTTAACCACTGGACCATAGGGGCGGCCCTGTGGCCATCATATAATAACTCAATAACTTAATATAACTCAGGCTGAGAGCCACCAAAAGGAGACACATAAGATATAACCCAAACGAAGACGCATAGGATATAAACAAACGGAAAAACTCGTTAAATATTCGGGGGTTTAATGGGAATCAAACTTTACCATTAACGTTACAACCTTGAAACTTGATTTCATTGGTCTTTTTCCTCTTTATATCTCTCAGTGACAAAGGGTTATACCTTGGACCAAGATCTACCACTCTGCAGTAGATTCAAGGTGGTTTACCTAAATATGATTTTTTTTTGTCAGTCAAATCAAATTATATTGAGCCCTAAGTCATACTGTCAATTGACGACACGACAGGACAGCACAAGAGGGCAATAAACGAGACGAGAACGCGCCGATATAGATTATATCTCCGCGTTCATTAATACAACATTCATAAAGTTTTATGGTATTAAATATTCAAGTAGAAGTAGATTCAATATTCAAGTAGATTAGAATATCAATACCGTTATACATTATAATATAAGAAACTGAATCAGTTTTGATATTCTAAAAAAATCCCAAAGCATAGTAAGCCCAAGTGGGAGAATTCCGTTTGTAAGACTGTTTTAGAAATTCCGTTCCGGTTGCATCTCTTAATTGCATCTCTTAAAAATGACAATTTAAGTTCAGTATAAATTTTTATTCCACTCATAGATTCCAGTCAAAGATTCATAGAATCGAAATTCCATCATTGCTAGATATAGGATAGTATTTGATGGATAATGCGCCAGCCAAAATGGTATTTCTTTTTTTTTTTTTGAGAGAATTCAATATGGATGAATATAAATAACTGACAATTTCAAAATAATCCGGGATAGACGCAATGTCCACAATACCTGGATTTAATCAGATACAATTTGAAGGATTTTGTAGGTTCATTGATCAGGGTTTGACAGAAGAACTTTCTAAGTTTCCAAAAATAGAAGATACAAATCAAGAAATTGACTTTGAATTATTTTTGGAAAGATATAAATTGGTAGAACCCCTGATAAAGGAAAGAGATGCTGTGTATGAATCACTCACATATTCTTCTGAATTATATGTATCCGCGAGACTCATTTGGAAAAACGATAGACGTAGGTATATCCAAGAACAAACAATTTTGATAGGAAAGATCCCTCTAATGACTTCTTTGGGAGCTTTTATAGTAAATGGAATATATAGAATTGTGATCAATCAAATATTGCAAAGTCCCGGTATTTATTACCAGTCAGAATTGAATGATAATGGAATTTCAATCTATACCGGGACCATAATATCAGATTGGGGAGGAAGATTAGAATTAGAGATTGATAGAAAAGCAAGGATATGGGTTCGTGTGAGTAGGCAACAAAAACTATCTATTCTAGTTCTATTATCAGCTATGGGGTTGAATATAAGAGAAATTCTAGAGAATGTTTGCTATCCGGAACTCTTTTTGTCTTTTCTGAATGATAAAAAAAAAATTGGGTCAAAAGAAAATGCTATTTTGGAGTTTTATCAACAATTTGCTTGTGTAGAGGGCGATCCGGTATTTTCTGAATCCTTATCTAAGGATTTACAAAAAAAATTCTTTCAACAAAGATGTGAATTGGGAGGGATTGGTCGACGAAATATGAATCGGAGACTGAACCTTGATATACCCCAGAACAATACATTTTTGTTACCACGAGATATATTGGCAGCCGCGGATCGTTTGATTCGAATAAAATTTGGAATGGGTACACTTGACGATATGAATCATTTGCAAAATAAACGTATTCGTTCTGTAGCAGATCTTTTACAAGAGCAATTTGGATTGGCCTTGGTTCGTTTAGAAAATATGGCTCGAGGAAATATATATGCAGCACTTAAGCATAACTGGACACCAACTCCTCAGAACTTGGTAAATTCAACTCCATTAACAGATACTTATAAAGTTTTTTTCCGTTTACACCCATTATCTCAAGTTTTGGATCGAACTAATCCATTGACACAAATAGTTCATGGAAGAAAATTGAGTTATTTGGGACCGGGGGGATTGACTGCGCGAACTGCTACTTTTCCAATACGAGATATTCATCCTAGTCACTATGGGCGTATTTGCCCAATTGACACATCTGAAGGAATAAATGTTGGACTTATTGGATCCTTAGCAATTCATGCGAGAATCGGTCGTTGGGGGTCTCTAGAAACTCCGTTTTATAAAATTTCTGAGAGATCAAAAGGGTCGCGGATGCTTTATTTATCACCAGGTAGAGATGAATACTATATGGTAGCGGCAGGAAATTCTTTGGCGTTGAATCAGGGTATTCAGGAACAACAAGTTGTTCCAGCTCGATATCGTCAAGAATTCCTGACTATTGCATGGGAACAGGTTCATCTTCGAAGTATTTTTTCCTTCCAATATTTTTCTATTGGGGCTTCCCTCATTCCTTTTATCGAGCATAATGATGCGAATCGGGCTTTAATGAGTTCTAACATGCAACGTCAAGCAGTCCCTCTTTCTCAGTCCGAGAAGTGCATTGTTGGAACTGGATTGGAAGGCCAGGCGGCTCTAGATTCAGGGGCTCTTGCTATAGCCGAACACGAGGGAAAGATTCTTTATACCGATACTGAAAAGATCCTTTTATCAGGTAATGGGGATACTCTAAGGATTCCATTAGTTATGTATCAACGTTCCAACAAAAATACTTGTATGCATCAAAAACCCCAGGTTCCGCGGGGTAAATGCATTAAAAAGGGACAAATTTTAGCCTATGGTGCTGCTACAGTTGGTGGCGAACTTGCTTTGGGTAAAAACGTATTAGTAGCTTATATGCCATGGGAAGGTTACAATTTTGAAGATGCAGTACTTATTAGCGAGCGCTTAGTATATGAAGATATTTATACTTCTTTTCACATACGTAAATATGAAATTCAGATTAACCAAGGCCCCGAAAGGGTCACTAATGAAATACCGCATTTAGAAGTCCATTTACTCCGAAATTTAGACAAAAATGGAATTGTAATGTTGGGATCTTGGGTGGAAACAGGTGATATTTTAGTAGGTAAATTAACACCCCAAATGGTGAAAGAATCATCGTATGCTCCGGAAGATAGATTGTTACGAACCATACTTGGCATGCGGGTATATACTTCAAAAGAAACTTGTCTAAAACTACCTATAGGTGGTAGGGGTCGAGTTATTGATGTGAGATGGGTCCAGAGTTCTAAAACAGATGAGACAGAGAAAACAGAAAGTATTCGTGTATATATTTTACAGAAACGTGAAATCAAAGTAGGCGATAAAGTAGCTGGAAGACATGGAAATAAGGGTATCATTTCAAAAATTTTGCCTAGACAAGATATGCCTTATTTGCAAGATGGAAGACCTGTTGATATGGTCTTCAACCCATTAGGAGTACCTTCACGAATGAATGTAGGACAAATATTTGAATCTTCACTCGGGTTAGCGGGGGATTTGCTAGACAGACATTATCGAATAGCGCCTTTTGATGAGAGATATGAACAAGAAGCTTCGAGAAAACTGGTGTTTTCTGAATTATATGAAGCCAGTAAGCAAACAGCGAATCCGTGGATATTTGAACCCGAGTCTCCAGGAAAAAGCAGAATATTTGATGGAAGAACGGGGGATCCTTTTGAACAACCTGTTATAATAGGAAAGCCCTATATCTTGAAATTAATTCATCAAGTTGATGATAAAATCCATGGGCGTTCCAGTGGGCGTTATTCACGTCTTACACAACAACCCCTTAAAGGAAGGGCCAAGAAAGGCGGACAACGGGTAGGAGAAATGGAGGTTTGGGCTTTAGAGGGGTTTGGCGTTGCTTATATTTTACAAGAGATGCTTACTTATAAATCTGATCATATTAGAGCTCGCCAGGAAGTACTTGGTACTATAATCTTTGGAGGAAGAATACCGACTCCTGAGGATGCTCCAGAATCTTTTCGGTTGTTCGTTCGAGAACTACGATCTTTAGCTCTGGAACTGAATCATTTTCTTGTATCTGAGAAGACTTTCCAGCTTAATAGGAAGGAAGCTTAATCGAAATGAAGCAGAAGTTTTCTTCTATGATCGATCGATATACCCATCAACAACTCCGAATTGGATTAGTTTCTCCTCAACAAATAAGTACTTGGTCCAAAAAAATCCTGCCTAATGGCGAGATAGTTGGAGAGGTGACAAAACCTTATACCTTTCATTACAAAACAAATAAACCAGAAAAAGATGGATTATTTTGTGAAAGAATTTTTGGACCTATCAAAAGTGGCATTTGTGCTTGTGGAAATTATCGAGTAATCGGAGATGAAAAGGAAGACCCGCAATATTGTGAACAATGCGGGGTCGAGTTTGTTGATTCTCGGATACGAAGATATCAAATGGGCTACATCAAACTCGCATACCCGGTAATGCATGTGTGGTATTTGAAACGTCTTCCTAGTTATATTGTGAATCTTTTAGATAAACCTCTTAACGAATTAGAAGACCTAGTATACTGCGGTGTGTGATTTGATCGAAATTCTGATTTTACAGATTTGAAATGAGAAACTGTCATCCCATTTAATCCAATCGGGATGCCCTGTACCTGACATGTTTCTTGGTAGGAGTAACATGAAGCTCAGAATTAGGGATGTATTCGAGACGCTCCCAAAAAAGGGAATTGATCTATGGTCGATTTCATAAGAATTTATAGTTATACCTCGTAAAAAAAGACTTTTTTTTTTTGTGAAATTAAGCAGTTCCTTTTTTTAGAAAGAAATTATGTTCAAGTAGCAAATAGAAAAGATGTCATGGTTACAAGAGTCTATCTATCGCATATAGACTTTAAGGGCATCGTTGCCTAACCGTCGAGGTGAAGTCGGGACCTAAAAGATCGAATGGAACAGTACATAGACAAGTAAATTCCTTATGAATTCCAAGGTACTCTCTTTAATTAAGAATTACGGGATTCATCATTCGAGGGGAAGTAGACTACTCAAGAATTTCACATTTCTTTTATGTCATAATTGAATGAATTGAATAAAGCATTCATAAAATCTAAATAAAAATAATTAAGGAAGACGGAATCAATAAAGTTTTGCTTGGTCTTCACTGGAAACTTGAGTAAGGAGTAGATCTTTTTGGAGTTTTCTATAATTTGAAAGCGAGAACTCCTTTACTTTTTCTTTATTTGACCTACTTGAGCCGGATGAAAGGAAACTTTCACGTCCGATTTTGAGGGGGGGGGGAGATCCTATCCCAATTTTTATTTTGCTAGGCCCATAGATAAAAAACCCACTTTTTTACGATTACGGGGTTTATTGGAATATGAAATCCAACCCTGGAAATACAGGATCCCTATTTTTTTTACTACCCGGAGCTTTGATACATTTCGAAATCGAGAGATGTCTACCGGGGGAGGCTCTATTAGACAACAATTAGCCAATCTAGATTTACGAATTATTATAGATTCTTCATTGGTAGAATGGAAAGAATTGGAGGAAGAGGAACCCACAGGGAATGAATGGGAAGATCGAAAAGTTGGAAGAAGAAAAGATTTTTTGCTTAGACGCATGGAATTGGCTAAGCATTTTATTCGAACAAATATAGAACCAAAATGGATGGTTTTGTGTCTATTACCAGTTCTTCCTCCTGAGTTGAGACCAATCTATCATATAGATGAGGATAAACTAGTGACCTCGGATATTAATGAAATCTATAGAAGAATTATCTATCGGAATAATACTCTTACAGATCTATTAACAACAAGTATAGCTACGCCAGAAGAATTAATAATATCTCAGGAAAAATTGCTACAAGAAGCCGTGGATGCACTTCTTGATAATGGAATTTGTGGACAACCAATGAGGGATGATCATAATAGAGTTTACAAGTCGCTTTCAGATGTAATTGAAGGCAAAGAAGGAAGAGTTCGCGAGACTCTGCTTGGTAAACGGGTCGATTATTCAGGACGGTCAGT